TGGTGTATTACCAAATCACGCACCTATTGCTACGGCTGTAGATATAGGCATTTTGAGAATACGTCTTAACGACCAATGGTTAACAATAGCTCTGATGGGCGGTTTCGCTAGAATAGGCAATAATGAAATTACTATTTTAGTAAATGATGCAGAAAGGGGTAGTGACATTGATCCGCAAGAAGCTCAACAAACTCTTGAAATAACTGAAGCTAACTTGAGGAGCGCGGAAGGCAAGAGACAAACAATTGAGGCAAATTTAGCTCTCAGACGAGCTAGGACGCGAGTAGAGGCTATCAATGCTCATAACTAGTTGTTTTGGGTGCGTCCTAATAATAATAATAAAAAGAAGTTCTGTTTATACACCATATTTTGATTCTGCCGATTGAATCCAATTAAGTGTAATCAGATTTTGATGCAACAAAAAAAGATTCAATAAAAAGAAATAAAATAGAATACGAGTAGTGGGGTATGGAAAAGATACAAAAAAAAATAAGTGAGTATGAGTAGAAATACTTATTAGATACCACTTACTGCGGTATCTAATAAGCTCTACCTACTATTGGATTTGAACCAATGACTCCTGCCGTATGAAAGCAATACTCTAACCACTGGGTTAAGTAGGTCATTTATCATCATAAAGAGAAACAAAAGGAACCTGTCACATCGATAGATTATAGATGGAATATTCCTTCTAAGCAATACCCGGCAGGAAACAGATCAGAGAGCTATCATGTCGGATCATGCAATATTCGCCTTGACAAGAAATGATATACATGATAAAATATTTATCACAAACACAAGAACACAAGGGCTATAGCTCAGTTAGGTAGAGCACCTCGTTTACACGCGCGCCAATGTTTTTTTCAGAGGAGTCCATCATGTAATCAACAGAATTTATCTTAGTAAAAATCGATGTCTTACTCCATGGATTCGAAGGAACAAGAGAACAATAGCCTGACAAACGGTTGGTTGGTCTAATTGAGGTGCCAATTTGGGCGCCAAATAGAACCCATCATCATCAGTGATTTGATAATTGATAAGGTAAATATCCAGTCCATTCAATGCTAGGCATAATGAGTATAAGGACCTCAAAAAAATCTCTTTTCGTCCTATGAACTTGAAGGTGTATGAAGTTTCATATTTGACGCTTTGGGCAGAGCATAGCGATAGAGACTCCATTTAACTTAACTTAGGTTGATCTAGGCCGAAGGCAGACCTACGTCAAGATAACTCTTTTTTGAAACACTTTGGTATTGCTACTGAATAAAAATAAAGAATCAGAGCACGCGGAACCATCTCATTATTTTTCGGTTAAGAAAAAGGATGGCGGACTCGCTGATATTTATATCAGTTGATGAAAGAGCCCAATGCAAAAAAAAATGCATGTTGGGTCTTTGAAACAGTTCGAATCATTTCGATAATAATAAGTTTGATCTGTTTTACCGAGAAGGTCTACGGTTCGAGTCCGTATAGCCCTAATTTTTCATTAATGTTAATAATAACAAAAAATTAACATTAAAAATTTTTTATGTACTTTTTATTTTGTACTTTTGTACATAATATAGTTTTTTTTTCTCATTCATTATTATTTGTTGTTTGTAGCTGGCCGGTTGGTTGTTCCATTGAAATAGAATCATTCCCACATTCTCGCTCATGGGGATCGTTCGGAACATCAAACTAAAAAAAATGCATTTCAATGGAACCAATTGGCATTTAAAAAATTTCGGATAAACAAACCCACTTCTTTTTCAGTAATTTTCGTGGGTGAATTACATACACATTTTTACTGGTTTCCTGCCCACGATCAAAGAATTAGTGATACTACCTTTCTTTGGTATACCTAAAGAAAGGTCAATTTTTTGAAGTAAAAATCATGACATGAGCCCAACTAATAGACTCAAACCCAATTGCTCATCATTCAAAATTCGAATTCTACTGATGCTGTGCTAACTTTATGTATGCAATAAGATTGGGGATCCGTTTGAACAGAGAATGAATTGATCCTAAATCCCTAATTTAGGTATAGGAACCTATGCGTTGTTATATATAAGGGTTCCTCACAATTCACCGCATTGAATCCAATCTTCTCGTACAGGGAGAGATAATAAAATAAATAGGTCAATACACTCTGTTTCCATATCTAATCAATAGAAGAAATAATATTCTACCCGGATCTTAATATATGAATATGACATTAATTTTATTTAATTATTTTTTTTTTTCATTTTTATATATTTTCATTTCATTATTGAATGATTTTTTTTGAATTATTTATTCCTATAAAATAGAAATAAGAAAATGAAAAAAAAAAAAGAATTGAAATTATTAGAAATTAATTTGAATTCAATAAATTTGATTTATTTATTTTTGATAAAGAAAATGATAAATCAATTCAATTCTAATAGATAATTAGAAATCGAAATATGACTAAAATATATATAATCAAATAGAATTTTTGATTTTTATTTGAATGCCTTTTCTTTAGAGAGAACCCAAGGCC